ATAGGAATAGGCCTATTTCATCTTAACAAGGAGTGGTTAATTGGATGAAAGTAAGTGGAAGAAATGAAGTTGAATCTTCTTTTAGGTCGGACCAATCACTTCCCAAAGGAATCCTCTACTTTCGTCCTTTTATTATTATTTTTTAGTTTGTTTTTTTAATAGCAATTTCTATAAGAGATTTTGATTTTAGAATAGAATGGTGATTAGAATGAGTGATTGATGAATATAACAGACAAATCAAAAAATGCTATTCATATGGGATCAGAAAGGGCGGAAAGATCCTTCCGATCTAGTCATACCATTCAATTATATTGACAATTTAAAAAAACTGTTCATACTAAGTATGATGGCAGTCGGGCAAGTATGCCCTCATCGTCTAGTGGTTCAGGACATCTCTCTTTCAAGGAGGCAGCGGGGATTCGACTTCCCCTGGGGGTAGGGTACTACGAAAGGACGTTCACCGTGGATTATAAAGAAGCCTAGACTTGATTCTTCCTGGGTCGATGCCCGAGCGGTTAATGGGGACGGACTGTAAATTCGTTGGCAATATGTCTACGCTGGTTCAAATCCAGCTCGGCCCAATAATTCGCCGATCCACCATGAAATGATATAACCCCTTTGGTTTTCCAGAAATGCCCGATACGAAAGAATCAAAGTCCAATTATCTGATATATCCCTACCGCTATTTATTTATTTGCTTTGTTCCATTTATTTGTTCCCATAAATTAGGATCTTGCTAATAATGATCTATATTCCTATCAAGATCATTAAATAGAAAGTATAAAGTCTAATGAAAAGAAAAAAGTAACGCAAAAAAAGAGTCTTTTTTTTTTTCTTTGTGGACATTGAAAAATGAATTACCAATCGATGATTTGGCAATAACGAACGGATTACTAGTAATCCGTGCTGCTCCCACTAACGTGTATATCCGTGTGGATATCAATATCTCGCTCACGTCTCCGTTCCAACACGTCGATTTTTATCTAAAGAGAAATGCAATGTTTTGAATGAAATCATAAGAATATGTATTCGGTACTTTTTACTTGCCCGGGATTGTAGTTCAATTGGTCAGAGCACCGCCCTGTCAAGGCGGAAGCTGCGGGTTCGAGCCCCGTCAGTCCCGATGGAGCCAAATCCAAAAAAAAAAGACATCAATATATCGCGCCTTTTTTTGTTAAACTGGGTGAAAATACAAAGGTAGAATTTCATGCCTAATGCTATCCTTTTCTCTTTTTTTTTTCAAGAAAATTATATCATAAAAAAACAAAAAGGGGAGTTTCGAACTTAACCCCTTCCCTTTTTCTATTTCGTTTCGATTGTTTGTTTGGTTTATTTTGAAACCGTTTGGAAACAAGGGAAGTGGAAGCGGGTAGTTGGTTGTACAAGTAAGGCGGTCGATTATAGAAAAGACAGAATGTAAAAGAATGATAAATAAAAAAAGTATTACTATTCAAGTAAAGGAATTCTTTTGATTGAATTCGGGATTCAAGTTTGTATTCGGTGTGGGATAAAAGATCTTCCTATGTTATACTATTGAATTCTCGACGATGAATCGACTTGACAGTCAGATATTGTTATTCATGATATTGATCCCATTCGCTATCATCGAAATGTAATCCATCCCATTGAATTTACAAACGAAAGGGTTATCGTCTCTATGGGATTAAATCCCGACTTATTGTGAAGTAAAAAAACCAAACGATGAGATTATGGAAGTAAATATTCTCGCATTTATTGCTACTACACTGTTCGTTCTAGTTCCTACTGCCTTTTTGCTTATAATATACGTAAAAACGGTCAGTCAAAGTGATTAATTTGAATGAAACTTGACTTCTTAGTTCTTATCAATGATTTAAGAAAAAATTCCAATTTCACGTCAGTAGCCTATGAGATCCAATAGTATGGTATAAAGATTCATATATGAGTCTTTCTACCATACTATACTATTTTTTTTATTATTGTAATGTAGAAAGATAGAAACTGAGTAGAGATCAATCTACAATATGAATATGTATCTTCATACATGTTAATGTGGCTTAAATATATGTAATGTACATAGTATCTCAATTCTATTTCTTTGCTTCATCTATTTGTATTTTATTTTTGTTCATTCCAATCAATCTTAAATAATTGAAAGGAGCTCTTACGATTTTCGAATTTCTTGATTTCTGATTAGTTTCAATATGAATCCCGGTATCCATTAGAATCGAATCAATGAAAGAAAAACAAACTTGGGCATATATTACTAAAAGACTAAAAGAAAGCAAGTTAATAAAAGAAAATGAAATATGAAAGAAATAAAGTAATCTTTTTTTAGCATTCCGTAGAAGTAATTGATTGAGGGGTTTTCAGATGATCCAAGGAGTTCTATGGTCCCTTCTTCAGATTTCAAAAGAGGTACCCCAGCGATTTGCAACCCTTGAGCCATGATATGAAAGGAGTCAATAAAGCATAGCATAAATTAAATTTCGAAAATAATCAAACAAGTGGTAAGTGCAAAATATGTGACTTGACCTAGGCACAATCTTATTATTTTTAAATATTAAATTGTGAACCCCTTTCTTTTCTGTTTGAAGAGTAAAAAGGCCAATAAAGAAAAAAGGAAAAAGGAGTCCGGGTTTCCGCGTTCTTCCTCATTGTCCATATATAACTCCGGGAAGGGCCGGTTCAGAAAAACAAAATAGAAATTTTAGAAAGACTTCAATTGGAATAAAATTCCTATTATTTATATCCCCTTTCCTTTCAAAATAGGAATAGGGGAATTTGTGAAATATCTGTTTGATTTGGATTCTGAAAGAGTATTATTCATATAGATTATGAATTGTATTCTATTCATAATCGAATCAAATACAATTACCTCGCTAGACTCCGCAAGACAATAGAATTCCGAAATGAATCTATTTTGATTAATTCAATTTCGAAATTGAATTAAATTATTGAATTAAATCTATTAAATATTAAGTTAATTATTATATTAATTTCATTATTTAATAATTAATATAATGAAATTAATATAATTAAAAAAGCTTTGCAGGACGATCTAGAAAAAAAGTGATACTCTTTGATTTCCCAACTCAATTATTAGTATCTCTAGAGTCCACTTCTTCCCCATACTACGAGCGAAAGGGAAAATGTAAAGACTACCATTAAAGCAGCCCAAGCGAGACTTACTATATCCATGTGAATTATGCCCCTATCTCTATGAATATGAAGAAATTATTCCATTACTGTTTCCTAATAATAGTGGAATCACTGGCGCAGAGTCAAAAAGGGATTCTGAACCAAACCCCTTGATGAAAGACTCCAATAAATATGAAACGCTTCAATAAATCCACTTAGAACAAGTTCGTATATGATTTCTAGTCGAATCGGTAAAACGAAACAAAATACACAGCTGCACTTTTCTTTGGAAGTATCAAAGAGAATGTGACCTAATATGTAGTAATAATAAGACCTTTTCGTTTTTTTTGTTGCCCTTGATTATTATTAAGTATCATCATCATTAGTCAATTAGCCAATTATCCATCCAATCAAATATTGATTGAATGCCCGTATGCTCAGAGACTCTCATGCGTCTGTATACTATGTATACTGTCTACAAAGTATCTCCTGACCCTTGCATACCTATTAATTCATTAATTCGATTCTCCCTCGGGCTATTCAATTTTTAATTCAAGACCCGGTCAGTAGACCCTACATTAGCAGTGGAAATAAATCGGTAACTCTTGATTTGATATGATAGCACCTCCACGACTCGAATCTTTCCGTGAATTCTAAATGCAAGGATTGACAGCACTTTAAAGAGCGGAAACCCCAGCTATTTAGAATAGTGTCAAGAGTCGCGTCGCATCCTTTGATGCAAAAGATTCGGTGAGTTATACCAGCCAAGCAGAATAAGGGATTTCGAGTTTTATCGTTTGTTGATCAGGCGACACCCAGATTTGAACTGGGGAAAAAGGATTTGCAGTCCCCCGCCTTACCGCTCGGCCATGTCGCCAAAACGATCCAAAATATATGAAAAAATCCCCTTTTTGCTTGTTTTGGGGGGTACTCAATGTCTTTTTTTTGTACTTCCCTCCGAAATCTCGTTTTTATTAATTCCTTGCCTAAAAAAAATCCGTCCTTTTTTTGGAGGGTCCCCATTTCTTCAATCGCTTTTCGAGTATCTCAAAGCACACAATATCTTAATCCCTCTCTTTTCTCTTTCTTTTTTTTCTATTGAAAAAAGAAATGTGTATTTTCAGTCACAAAAGCGAAAATTCAGGACAATTTTGAACCATTAACTAGTGACTGTAAATTCATGATCTATTCTTGGATTTAAATTCGAAAGTTTGTTTCCTAATGAAAAATAATAGAAGAAAATCAAAATTGATACCCACCTAATCGGTATTGGTTTTTTTCTCTAAAAAACCTTCTCAATTTCAATTATAACAGCAATTATGAGTATATGTAAACCCCAAACATAAATAGTTTCGCGGCAAGCTTCTACTTCTAGCTTATCGGTTATCTTATCTGTGGATGATGCCTCTCTATAGGGAATTTGCCAAAAATTGTCGTACTGCAATTTTGATTTTCTCTTCAATCGAAATTTTGATAGAGCCCAACACGCGCTGTCACGAATCGAACTATGCAATAAACGGGGGTGATGAATCTATAGATAGCTATATGGGCAGGGTTTACTAAATACAAGCCTTCTTACGCACTTCAATCCTATTCGAAAAATTTTACTAAAAAAAGGAAAATAAGGGGTTCTCCGCAATCTGAACACTGGAATCCACAAAAAAGTTAAGTGCTAAAAAAATGAACTTTATGTTGTTATATTGCGTCTAATTCTTATGTCTTTATCTCAGCGAATAGATCAAATCACAACTTTTCTTTATTTTTATGGTATCCAAGCGGATTGAAATCTGGAATATCATAATAATGGTATAAATTGCATTTTTTTTCTTCTATACAAAACTCCGTAAGTCTAAGTGGAATTTATCGCTTCCTTTCCTTTT